CAGTTGTAATCCAATAAAAAAGTCAATTGGTTCCGTCAAACTAGCTATATGTTGTGTATTATCAATAATTTTCACGCAAGGCGGTAAGATGATATCTTGAGCAGTTACACATTTAGGGCCCTTAACAGAAATAGATGCGTCACAACTTCCATATAGATTACTTTTTAAGACAATTTCTTTCAAATTCATTAAGATTTCGTGTACGGATTCTTGAATACCTATTATAGTAGAATATTCATGTGGTATTTTCTCAGATTTTGCACGTGTAATACATGTTCCTTCTATTTCTCCAAGCAAAGCTCTTCGCATCGCAATGCCTATTGTATCAGCTTGACCTTTCATAAGTGGAGAAAGAATAAAACGTCCATAATAAAGACGTTTACTCTCTGTTCTTGATTCAACACACTTCCACTGCAGTGTCCGAGTAGATACTCTTATTTTCTCTCGAACCATAGTATTATTATAGATAATAGATCAGATCATTGAATCGTTTCTTTCTCTTGAAATCTCTTCAATGTTTCTTTCTACACACGTCTTTTTTTAGGAGGTCTACAACCATTATGTGGCATAGGAGTTACGTCCCGTACGAAACTTAATAGTATACCACTTCTACGAATAGCTCGTAATGCCGCATCCCTTCCCAGACCGGGACCCTTTATCATGACTTCCGCTCGTTGCATACCCTGATCCACTACTGTACGAATAGCATTTCCCGCTGCAGTTTGGGCAGCAAAAGGCGTCCCTCTTTTTGTACCTCTGAATCCACAAGTACCAGCAGAGGCCCAAGAAACGACTCGGCCTCGTACATCTGTAACAGTTACAATGGTATTGTTGAAACTTGCTTGAACATGAATAATGCCCTTTGGTATTTTACGTGTACTTTTCCGTACACTAATACGCCCATTCCTACGCGAACCAATCCTTGGTATAGGTTTTGCCATATTTTATCATCTCATAAATATGAGTCAGAGATATATGGATATATCCATTTCATGTCAAAACAAATCCTTTCATTTTTATGTTTGATTTGTGGATTTTTTTATTTGTAAATCAAGTCTTTTGGCCCGTTTACTTTTAGGAGGATGATTATCCTTGTCGTTGTTTATGCTTAGGGTTAGAACAAATTACTATAATTCGCCCTCGCCTGCGGATCAGCCGACATTTTTCACAAATTTTACGAACAGAGGCTCTTATTTTCATATCTTTCATTCCTTACTCTAATTCCGAATCTAGTTACTGGAAGAAATTAAGTTTCTTGAAATTGGGAACTTAGAATTGGATTCCGGAATGCTGAGGTTGAAAGCTCGGTTAATCAGCAGAATCCTTGTTGCGAAGTCTATAAATTATACGTCCTCTAGTTGAATCATAGCGGCTTACTTCAATTTTAACTCGATCTCCCGGCAGGATTCGTATAAAACTACGTCGTATCCTTCCTGAAACATAACCTAGAATCAGGTCGTCATTATCTAAACGAACCCGGAACATACCATTAGGAAGTGATTCAGTAATTAAACCTTCATGAATCCATTTTTGTTCTTTCATTCCAGGTAAAACCCCCTTAAAGTATTAACTAATCGAGGAGTAGTGATATTAGACAAACCTTCCGTTTTCTTTTTTTCACAAATAGGAAGTTTTGTATCCAATTCGGATATTAGAATTAGAAGGATTACCATATATAACATAAAATTTCTCCGCCAATCCCTTCTAATCTAGCCTCTCGATCTGTCATTATACCTCGAGAAGTAGACAGAATTACAATCCCCATTCCACCTAAAATTCGAGGAATTTGTTGATAGTTAGAATAGATTCGTAGACCAGGTCGACTTACCCTTTTTAAATTTAAAATATTTTGATAGGGTCCTTTTCTATTCCTTCTATGTCGCAGAGTTGAAACCAAAAAATATTTGTTTCTTTCCTGATGTTTCCTTGCGCTTTCGATAAAACCTTCTCGTAAAAGTATTTTTACAATGTTTTCGGTCATGTTAGTAGATGCTATTCGAACTGTTCCTTTTCTATTCATGTCAGCATTTCGTATAGAAGTTATTATATCAGCAATAGTGTCCCTACTCATGATGAATTCCAATTAGTGATGCTTTCGATTTTTGATATAATCAACATGCTTTTATTCGTTTCTTTTTTATTAAAAAAAAAAATTAAAGGTATATACGTGATACATAATCTACTTAATTTATAAATAATTGAATTTTTTTTTTTTTGATTCAAATATTCTATATGATTAGAGTATTTTTTATAATACCTCTGGGGCTAATGAAACAATTTTAGTAAAATTTAACTGCCTCAACTCCCGGGCGATTGCGCCAAAAACTCTAGTTCCTTTTGGATTTCCTTCGTTATCAATGATAACTGCAGCGTTGTCATCGTATCGTATTATCATACCGTTATCCCGTTTGAGTTCTTTACGGGTACGTACAATTACAGCTCTGACCACTTCTGATCTTTCTAAGGGCATATTTGGAATTGCTTCTTTGATCACAGCAAC